AAATAAGACATTTTTGTAGAGTTGAAGAGAAATATCCCAATACATGTCTTATTTTTTTTTTCAATAATCCATATTTGTAGCAATGAAATACTAGTGTTCCTACCCCAAGTGATAGATGATTGATTACACGATGGTATATATTCTTTATAAAGGACCAGAAATACCTTGCTTACGTATCATTGGGAAGTGCATTAACATAAATACGGCGGTAAGAAGAGGTAATACAAAAGTGTGTAAACTATAAAAACGAGTCAAAGTGGATTGTCCTACACTAGCACTTCCGCGTAATAACTCTACCAGAGGCGAGCCTATTACAGGAATAGCGTCTGGTACGCCTGTTACAATTTTTACTGCCCAATAACCAATTTGGTCCCGAGGTAAGGAATAACCAGTTACACCAAAAGATGCGGTCAATACACCCAAAACCACACCTGTAACCCAAGTCAATTCACGAGGTTTTTTAAAGCCGCCGGTGAGATACACGCGAAATACGTGCAGGATCATCATTAGGACCATCATACTTGCCGACCATCGATGAACTGATCGGATTAACCAACCAAAATTAGCTTCAGTCATTATATATTGAACAGAAGCAAAGGCCTCCGTAACGGTCGGACGATAATAAAAAGTCATAGCAAACCCGGTAGCTACTTGTACCAAAAAACAAGTAAGCGTAATTCCCCCTAGACAATAAAATATGTTGACGTGAGGAGGAACATATTTACTAGTTATATCATCGGCAATTGCCTGAATCTCAAGACGTTCTTCGAACCAATCATAGATTTTATTGAGATAGGTAAATCAAGGGGACCCCCCCGGAGAACCGTATATGAAAATTTCATCTCGTACGGCTCAAACAGAAACACCCAAATACTAGTTCTAACGGATGTGTGTAATATAAAGTTTGAAATTTATTAATTCTATGATTTATGATTCAATTTTTTTTTGAAGATACTAAAGAATAAAAATCCGAAAGCTCTTCTTTGTGGTTATAATGCCAAAAAATCAAGTCGGCTCATTCGTCTATATATTGATCGTTATAGGCCTCTTGAATCTTCTATTTACCTATTTTCTTTGGTGTTATTTATGTGTAATGCGGCTTTACTGCTGTTTTCTTTATTATTGATAGGAATTCTCTTGTTAAGACCCTATGAATTGATTAAAACCTCAGATTCATACTAAAACCACGATGATTCAATAAAACCCTTTCAAACTAAGTCTAAGTCCCAAAATTCCCTGAGTAAGAACCATTGGATCATCACTTATTCAATGAATAGATATAATGACTAAAAATCCAAACCAAAGAAACCTTTGTTTTGTCCTTTGATCAAAATAAGCATAAACGAAAGTTTGAAAGAATAAAAATATTTCTATTTATAACTTCTAACTCTTTGAAAAAATTTTTTGAAGTCCGGACACGAGGTCTGACTATTAAGTATGAATCATAGTTCTAATAGTAATCTATTTCATATATTCCGTGCTCCAGATACTAGAATGAATATCCGACGAAGTAAAACCATCTCTATCAAGATGACAGACCCATTCTCTGTACTATCCATAGGATCATTTATACCAAGTCACACACTCATATTCCGGAAATACAGAAACAAAGAAATTCCACGGTCAAACTACCAAAATAGAATGGGATAAAAATCAGAAACCTAAACGCTTCACTTTGTATTGAAAAAGCCAGTTAATGGTTCTTGTGAATCTAATTCATTGAAATTCCATCCAGTAAAATGGAAGAATTATAAATCTCCAAAATAATAGATAGGAATATCGCGAATAGAGCCATTGCGAGACCCATCAAAGGAGTAGTTCCCCACCCAGGAGCTACTTTACCATATTCTGAATTCAATGGTTTCAATAAACTCCCCGCATTAGTTCGTTTTGGGCGGCCAGATCTAGAACTACCTTCAACGGTTTGTGTAGCCATAATATTTTATATTCAGTAAGATCTGTTGACTTTGTATACCATTCCGTTGTAAATAAATGATCTTATCATAGATCCATTGTGGTCTTAAAACTTTATAATGTCTTAAAACTATATAATCATGGAAACAGCAACCCTAGTTGCCATCTTTTTATCTGGTTTACTTGTAAGTTTTACTGGGTACGCCTTATATACTGCTTTTGGGCAACCCTCTCAACAACTAAGAGATCCATTCGAGGAACACGGGGACTAGTTGAAGTACGGATCCTCCCAATATTGGGAGGATCCGTACTTCAATTGAGATAATGACAAATCATTTCACCTTTTTAGTTGGAACTTTAGGCGGATCTCGAAAAAAGATAGCGAAAAAAATTATTCCTAGAGTTGAGACTAAAAGGAATGTATAAACCAATGCTTCCATAGATTCGATCGTGGTTTACAATTATAGCTTCCATACCTGTTTATTTGGGATCGTCTCCCGGATAAATAAAGAACAAGAGTCAAAGAAAAGGCAGTGATTCAAATCAAGATTTATCTGGTACCCCATCTAAAAATCACAAAAAGAAAATAAAAATGAAAAGTAACAAGTAACAAAGCATATTGTATCAGACTACTTGTCTTCTTGTAGTTGGATCTCCAAGTTTTTGGAATGCTCCAAATTCCACTTGAGCATCTAAATCTGGATCAATACCAGCAAAAACATCTCGAAACAAGGTTCTAGCACCATGCCAAATGTGTCCGAAGAAGAAGAGCAAAGCAAACGAAGCATGTCCAAAAGTAAACCAACCCCGTGGACTGCTACGAAAAACACCATCGGATTTCAAAGTAGCACGATCTAATTCAAAAATCTCACCCAATTGAGCACGTCTAGCATATTTTTTCACAGTAGCGGGATCGCTATAACTGACTCCGTTGAGTTCGCCGCCATAGAACTCGACAGTTACACCTACTTGTTCGACACTATATTTTGATTCCGCCCTTCTAAAAGGAACATCGGCTCTAACAATTCCGTCTCCGTCTACCAAAACAACCGGAAATGTTTCAAAAAAAGTAGGCATACGACGTACAAAAAGTTCGCGCCCCTCTTTATCTCTAAAGATAGGATGTCCTAACCACCCAACAGCTATTCCATCCCCGTTGTCCATTGAGCCCGCTCTGAATAACCCCCCCTTTGCCGGATTATTGCCGATGTAATCATAAAAAGCTAGTTTTTCGGGAATTTTAGACCAAGCTTCAGATAAACTTTGATTTTCAGCCAACCCAGCACCAATTCTTCGATATATTTCTTGTTGGAAGTATCCTTGATCCCATTGATAACGAGTGGGACCAAATAATTCAATCGGGGTAGTTGCTGAACCATACCACATAGTTCCAGCAACTACAAAAGCGGCAAAAAAGACAGCAGCAATACTACTGGAAAGGACGGTTTCAATATTTCCCATACGTAATCCTTTGTATAGGCGTTGAGGTGGACGTACACTAAGATGGAATAGACCCGCCAATATGCCCAAGGTCCCTGCTGCAATATGATGAGAGGCTATTCCTCCCGGAACAAAAGGATCAAAACCCTCCACACCCCACGCTGGATTTACGGATTGTACCCTTCCAGTTAGTCCATAAGGATCGGACACCCATATTCCAGGACCATACAATCCTGTTACATGAAATGCACCAAAACCAAAGCAAGCCACCCCTGATAGAAATAAATGAATTCCAAAGATCTTAGGCAAATCCAAAGAGGGTTTTCCTGTACGTTCATCAGTAAATATTTCTAGATCCCAATACACCCAATGCCAGATAGCTGCCAAAAAGCACAAGCCCGAAAACACAATATGTGCCCCGGCCACACCTTCGTAACTCCAAATACCCGGATTCGTTACAGTACCCCCTGTGATACTCCAACCGCCCCATGAATTGGTTATTCCTAAACGAGTCATGAAGGGTATAACGAACATACCCTGTCTCCACATTGGATCAAGAACAGGATCAGAAGGATCAAAAACTGCTAATTCGTATAGAGCCATCGAACCGGCCCAACCAGCAACCAGAGCTGTATGCATTATATGGACAGAAATCAAACGACCGGGATCATTCAATACGACGGTATGAACACGATACCAAGGCAAACCCATGGAAATACCCCTTTATCAATGAAAAATAGACACAATGTAACTTTATTGCATTGGAAAAAACTATGCTGTGGACCCTCTTTTTAGTGGATTATCTTGGGGAAAGAATTAATATTTGTTTGATTTGTTTGATTCTTTTCAATTACTTTTAGTAATAATGAAACTATTTTGTTCGTAGGAACAAAAAGAAGCAGATCTATTCTACACCCGATAAGTACCAATACGCAATGGTAGGGGAGTTGATACCATTTTCTATGAGTGAATGCATATATATATTTGTTCATCATTCAAAGGACTTATTTGTAATAATTTTCCTTTATTCATTTTGTCTTCTTTATCTTTTTTTATAAACTTAGTCAATCTATGGATAAAATATGATAAAGGCCAATATTAGTAGGACACTAAATCCATTGTTACGCTTTCACATCAAAGTGAGATATAGTACTTAATTTTTCTTTTATTTAATGCCTATTGGTGTTCCAAGAGTACCTTTTCGAAGTCCTGGAGAGGAAGATGCATTGTGGATTGACGTATAGTGCGACTTGTCAGATATATTGGGTCATATGGTATTTCCCCATTCTCTTCCCCGATCGAGATATCCTCCCCTTCGCCCAAGAAAGATTGATTGAATTATCAAAAATTTGGAGCGTGAAGTTCAATTAGATCCATTTTTTCGGGAGGGTATACAGATTAATATTATCAATTAGAATAATTTATGGTTATCTTGGTTAGGCCAATAAAATGAAGTATCCAGGCTCCGTTTAGAAAAAAACCGGTAAAAAATCTATTTATGATTACTATTTCTATCATATTCTATTTCTTTATATATTTATAATAGAAGTGATCTCAAACAGTTAATCAATCGAGTAATATGATGAATGCATTGAATATCTGTTGTAAGACATGAAATAAATTGTAAAAAGGAAGTCGTAGCAAAAGGACGTGGTATTGGGGCATTTGTCATATATGTGCAAATCCAAATCGGGCGGATCTTTACTCGGAGTAGAGCATAAACCTAAAAAAATTGAAGAAGCCCATTCAGGAACAAGAAAATTACATCGCGATTGAGATTGTATCTCGATGAAACAATACATCAATGAAAAGTTAGTTAGATAAATTTAGTAATTTTTTTTTATAGATAAACAAAACAGGCCAAAACCCATCTTTTTTGAAAAATGAAAGAAAAGCCCCTTTTTATACCTGGTATGAAAAAAAAAAAAAAATAAAATAAAAGAAAGCGCTAGAATCTACATCTACACATTGATTCTTTTTTTTTTTCGTTATTTTTGTTGAACCGTATGCATCAAAAGGTGCATGTACGGTTTCTAAGGGATACAACTTTATCCCAATCAACCGACTTTATCGAGAAAGATTACTTTTTTTAGGCCAAGGGGTTGATAGCGAGATCTCGAATCAACTTATTGGTCTTATGGTATATCTCAGTATAGAGGATGATACCAAAGATCTATATTTGTTTATAAATTCTCCTGGCGGATGGGTAATACCCGGAGTAGCTATTTATGATACTATGCAATTTGTGCGACCAGATATACAGACAATATGCATGGGATTAGCCGCTTCAATGGGATCTTTTATTCTGGTCGGAGGAGAAATTACCAAACGTCTAGCATTCCCTCACGCTTGGCGCCAATGAGTTTTTTATTTGATTTGAGAGAAAAAAGAAGACTATGCCTTCGCGCTATATGAAATATGAATATTAAGTAATAATAGCATGGCACTTCGAATTCGATATGATAAATTTTTTTAACCCTTAAATTATGTATCGAAAGAGTAGTATGAGATAAAAGGTATTTCCGATTTTATCTAATCTATCGGGAGGCCTATTTCAGCGTCACAAACTTTTTTGTTTTCACGCCGGGAGGCTCTTACACAATATTTAGGTTATGAAAGAATATGAAAATAAAAAAAAATCTTGTTTTTTTATTTGAAAAAAAAAAAAAAAGAAACTTTGGGATTGCTAAATAACAGACGAAATAAATATATAAAGCAACGGAGCCATCATAGTATTTTTGAACTACTCCAAAAACAAAAAGAAGGGTGGTTATTGGATCATTTACCAACCCGAGTCTGATAGACCCTATATTTAATTTATTTGATATTTAAGTAAGGTAAAAACGAATTCCATTATAGAGCCGTATGCAATGCGTAAAAGATGCCTGTACGGTTGTTCAATTATATATTTTATTATTCTTTATCTCTTCACCTTATCATCATGCGAGATAGAATAAACATTTATTATGTTATATCATCAGGGTAATGATCCATCAACCTGCTAGTTCTTTTTATGAGGCACAGACGGGAGAATTTATCTTGGAAGCGGAAGAACTTTTGAAGCTGCGCGAAACCGTCACAAGGGTTTATGTACAAAGGACAGGCAAACCCTTATGGGTTGTATCCGAAGATATGGAAAGAGATGTTTTTATGTCAGCAACAGAAGCCCAAGCTCATGGAATTGTTGATCTTGTAGCGACTGAATAAAAAAGAAAAAATAACAAAAATTTCAGACGAATTGATGATTTGAGATTTTATCTTCTTACCGGATTTCATATTCTATTCATTAATCTATTAATATAGAAATAAAATAATTCATAATCATCCGGTTAAGATCGATCTAAACCAGCCCATTATGTATATGATTCAATATGCCAACTATTAAACAACTTATTAGAAACACAAGACAGCCAATCAGAAATGTCACGAAATCCCCCGCTCTTGGGGGATGTCCTCAGCGACGAGGAACATGTACTAGGGTGTATGTGCGACTCGTTCAGATCATGGGCTAGGACAAAAGAAAGAAAACAATTGATCCAGTATCAACGATCAGTACCAGTGAATAGACTAGAATGGAAGAACTCCATTCAATATCTAAAAATAAAAAAGATCTATCCTTCTATTGTGGTATCAAATGTATGGTTTCCGTTGGTGCAAATCCAATCAACTCCGTTTTAAATTTAAGATGAGAAAGAATTCTCCATTGATAGCAAATGATATCCATTAAGCAGGGGAAATACTATTTTAAAAAGAAGAAAAATTATGCCTTACTCTTGCAAGAACGGACTAACAGGGTCAGCTACTCAGCTAATCTTCATAATTAAATACCGTTACTGTATAAGTAGATCTCATTGTGAAAGACCTCGTACTGGATAATTATGGGTAGAGCCAAAGAGTGTGAACTGTACAAGTTAACAATAACATTGATTAAATGAAAGAAGGGCTCCGGTGTATAGAGAGGACCTCACCGTTTAAGAAGTAACCATAGAAACGATGGAACCCACTATATCCATTTATATTTACTACTTTTATGTTTTATGTGTTTTTGATACCTAATATCAATACAATTTTTTCTAGGCATTTCACCTAGAAAAAAAAAAAAAAAAAATCGTGGTCGGGAAGGTTATAGTAGCAAAAGCCATTGGAATTTAAATTTTATACATTGGAAGAATCCGTTTTGTTATTAATAGACTAGGATACGGGAAGGAAATAACTGAAAGAAAGGAAATCAATTAGTTATTCATCAAAGTTTCATTTATTCAATGACCAGAATTAAACGAGGGTATATAGCTCGAAGACGTAGAACAAAAATTCGTTTATTTGCATCAACCTTTCGAGGGGCTCATTCAAGACTTACTCGTACTATTACTCAACAGAAAATAAGAGCTTTGGTTTCGGCTCATCGGGATAGAGGTAGACAAAAGAGAGATTTTCGTCGGTTGTGGATCACTCGGATAAATGCAGTAATTCGCGAGAATAAAGTATACTTCAGTTATAGTAAATTTATACACAATCTGTACAAGAGACAGTTACTTCTTAATCGTAAAATACTTGCACAAATAGCTATATTAAATAAGAGTTGTCTTTATATGATTTCCAATGAGATCATAAAATAAAGAGATTGGAAGGAATCCGTTGGAATAGTTTAAATGGAGTTCCCTGGAGAATGAACTCTGGGAAGGTAGAGTAGAAATTAGTATGATAAAATATGATAAAGTCATCAAAATGAAGAAAGACGTTAAATAAAAAAGATTTATTCCTCTTCTCCCATTTTTTTTCTTACGACAGGACATTTCGATTTTACGATTTTTCGAACAAAAAAAAAACGTCAATCCGCATTTGAGTTTGGATTGGAATTTTATTTTGATTCAATTCAATTGAAGAGTCAACCTATTTTTTTTCTGGTTCTAAGACCAGCAGCTCTAGCGGTTGACTCGCTTCTTTCAAATTGTTTCTCATTATTAAGAAAAGGTAACGGAGATAAAATACGAGCTTGTTTTATAGCAATAGTAATTAATCGTTGTTGTTTTAAGGTCAATCTATTCACCCGTCTAGATAATATTTTTCCTTGTTCGCTAATAAATCGACTAATTAAACTCATGTTTCTATAATCAATTCGATCCCCCGATTGGATCGGAGGCAAACGCCTACGAAAAGATCGCTTAGATTTAAGAAAGATTCGCTTGGATTTATCCATGGTTTGTTTATTCCTTATCCTGAAAATCCCAATCCTATTTCTTAATTCTACATCATCTTTGATCCGATCGAAATAGGATTTGGTTTGTTTATATTTATTTGTTTATATTTAAATAAATTAATATATATTTAATAAATAAATAAAAATTATATTTAATAAATAAATAATAAATTTTAATAAATAAATAAATTATATTTAAAAATAAATTCTATTTAAATAAATAAATAAATTCTATTTAAATAAATTCAAATAAATTATATATATATATTGTTATATATAATATGTAATTTTTCATCTTCCTTGGAAGACTGACACACGAGCGATCGGTTCGATCTATTTCTTTATCTCCCCATGAATCGTATGTTTGTAACAACAGGGACAGAATTTTCTAAATTCCAATCGACTAGGCGTATTGTGTCGATTCTTTTGAGTAATATATCTGGAAATGCCCATTGATTCCTTATTAACACGATTTCGAACACAACTGGTACATTCCAAAATAACCGTTACTCGGACATCTTTACCCTTAGCCATGAACCTCCTTTGGTTTTTGATTCACTCAATTCTTTAATTTTCCGACCCGAAGCAAGGAAGAAGAAAGGACACAAAAATAGAAGCAGGTAACTCGAAATCAAATTATGAAAGAAATATTTTGTTGCAATCAATATAGTAATAAATAATAAGTAATATAATGATTAATAAGTAATAGAATGATTTCTAACTATATTTATAATTTTTAATTGCCGTACAGTATTTCATTTTCAGTTAAGTATCTTGTATGATATTGTTGCCCCAACCACCGCATTTCCATTCTATTATTAATTTAATTTGAGCCTGAGCCCGAGTTCATAGTTTCACTGAGGGTGAAACCGCTTTTTCTTTGTTTTTTTTTTTTTTTAGAAAGAATAAGTAAAAAAAGAAAAAAAGAAAAAACAAAGAAAAAAAGAAGGGAGGGGTAGGGATTAGTTACAGATATTTGATTGTATCTCTAATCTTCTTCCCCTTCCCATATCAATAGCTAGAATGAAAAAAAGGGGAATATCAACGCATCCGGAAAAAAACGATTGATCTCTATCAATAAACCTGCTAAAGACCCGAACCATAGAGTACTTACTACCGGTGCCACGGAGAGATATGTTTTTAGATCTCGCATTTTAAAAACTCCTCTTTCTGTATTCGTTATTGTAATTTTATTGTAATTTGTAATACATAATGGTAATACATATATGACCGGATGTGTATATGTAGTTAATGACTTACCACTTGTACGCGGAGTTCCTAATTCAAATTGAAATGTACAAAATAGATATTTATTAAAAGAAAAAATACGTCCATTTCCGCCTTAAATTCCTAAAAAATATTAATTTTTTGTGGTAGATTTCATATTTATTTCATACTTTATATAAGTCTTTTACCATATTATATGTTTGTTATATGATATATGAGACC